ACTTGATTCGATTTGCCCCAAAGATACGAAGTAACAAAAATCCGGAATCTCTTCTTTGTGATGATAATGCCAAAAATATCAAGTTGGCTCATCCATCTTTCTTTATGTTGATCGGTACAGGCCTCTTGAATCTTCTCTTCCCTATTTTTTTATTTGTTATTTGATTTGTTGTTTTTTTGTGCGTAATGCAGATTAACAATAGTTTTGCTATTGATAGGAATTCCCTTGTTGAGACCCTATGAATCAATTGAAACCTCAGATTCATACTAGAACCACGATGATTTAATCAAGCAAAGCCTCAAGCTAAACTCAAAGGTTCTCTGAGTAAGAACCGTTTGATGATCACTTATTCAATGAATGGATGTAATAACTCAACAAAATCTAGAGAAACATTTGTCCTTTGTTCAAACTGAAAGAAGAAAAATCGTTTGATTTAGGAAATACCTATTTGAATTTTTTTTTGAGTCCGGTTGCGAAGTCTGAATAGTAAATAGTAGGTATGAATCATAGTTCAAATATGTCTTTTCTTGATCTATTCTATATATTCCGTGCTCCAGATACTAGAATAAATATCCGACGAGGTAGAATCATCTTGATAGAGATGACAGGCCCATTTTCTGTATTATCAATAGGATCAATTATAACAAGTCACACACTCATATTCCGGAAATACCGAAACAAATAAATCTCACGGTCGAACTACCAGAATGGTCTAGAAATCCGAGTCTTTCTTAAGTAAAGTAATTTTTTTGATTGAAAAACTAGGACTTTATAGTTCTTATGAACCTAACTCATTGAAATTCCATCCAGTAAAACGGAAGAATTATAAATTTCCAAAATAATAGATAGGAATATCGCAAATAGAGCCATTGCGACCCCCATAAGTGGTGTAGTCCCCCAGCCCGGTGCTACTTTACCATATTCCGAATTCAATGGTTTCAATAAATTCCCTACAGTAGTTCGTCTTGGCCCAGATCTAGAACTACCCTCAACGGTTTGTGTAGCCATAAAATACTATTCCTTGGTTGAGATCTGTTGACTTTGTATACCATTCCGTTGTAGTTGTAAATAAACGATCTTATCGTAGATCCATTGTGATCTTGAAATTATCTAAAAATGGAAACAGCAACCCTAGTCGCCATCTCCATATCTGGTTTACTTGTAAGCTTTACTGGGTACGCCTTATATACCGCTTTTGGGCAACCCTCTCAACAACTAAGAGATCCATTCGAAGAACACGGGGACTAGTTGAAGTAATGAGTCTCCCATATTGGGAGGCTCATTACTTCAATTGAGATAATGAAAAATTATTTCATTTTTTTAGTTTTAGTCGGAACCTTAGGCGGTTCTCGAAAAAAGATAGCGAAAAAAATTATCCCTAAAGTCGAGACTAAAAGGAATGTATAAACCAATGCTTCCATAGATTCGATCGTGGTTTACAATTATAGCTTCCACACCTATTCATTTGGGATCATTTACCATATAAAGAAAAGTAAAGAGTCAAAGAATAAATGGTGATTCAAATCAAGATTTCTCCGGTACCTTATGTCAAATCAAAAAAAATAGAGGCGAAAGATACCAGAGCAATGTTGTATCAGACTACTTGTCTCCTTGTAGTTGGATCCCCAATTTTTTGAAATGCTCCAAATTCCACTTGAGCATCCAAATCTGGATCAATACCAGCAAAAACATCTCTGAACAAGGTTCTAGCACCATGCCAAATGTGTCCAAAAAAGAAGAGCAAAGCAAACGTAGCATGCCCAAAAGTGAACCAACCCCTTGGACTGCTACGAAAAACACCATCGGATTTCAAAGTAGCCCGATCTAATTCAAAAATTTCACCTAATTGGGCACGTCTAGCGTATTTTTTTACAGTAGCAGGATCACCATAACTAACTCCATTGAGTTCGCCACCATAGAACTCGACAGTTACACCTACTTGTTCAACACTATACTTTGATTCTGCCCTTCTAAAAGGAACATCGGCTCTCACAATTCCGTCTCCATCTACTAAAACTACCGGAAATGTTTCAAAAAAAGTAGGCATACGACGTACAAAAAGCTCGCGCCCTTCTTTATCTCTAAAGACGGGGTGTCCTAACCATCCAACAGCTATTCCATCCCCGTTGTCCATTGAGCCTGCTCTGAATAATCCCCCTTTTGCCGGATTATTACCAATGTAATCATAAAAAGCTAATTTTTCGGGAATTTTAGACCAAGCTTCCGATAAACTCAGATTTTCGGCTAGTCCGGCGCTAACTCTTCGATATATTTCTTGCTGAAAGTATCCCTGATCCCACTGATAACGAGTGGGACCAAATAATTCGATTGGGGTAGTTGCTGAACCATACCACATAGTTCCAGCAACAACGAAAGCTGCAAAAAAAACAGCAGCGATACTACTAGAAAGTACAGTTTCAATATTTCCCATACGTAATCCTTTGTATAGACGTTGAGGCGGACGGACACTAAGATGGAATAGACCTGCTAATATGCCCAATGTACCCGCTGCAATATGATGAGAGGCTATTCCTCCCGGAACAAAAGGATCAAAACCTTCCGCGCCCCACGCTGGATTTACAGATTGTACTTTTCCAGTTAGTCCATAAGGATCGGATACCCATATTCCAGGACCATACAAACCTGTTACATGAAATGCGCCAAAGCCAAAGCAAGCCACCCCTGAGAGAAATAAATGAATTCCAAAGATCTTGGGCAAATCCAAAGAAGGTTTTCCCGTACGCTCATCACAGAATATTTCTAGATCCCAATACACCCAATGCCAGATAGCTGCCAAGAAGCACAAGCCAGAAAACACAATATGTGCCCCTGCAACACCTTCATAACTCCAAATACCCGGATTCGTTATAGTTCCTCCTGAAATACTCCAACCACCCCACGAATTGGTTATTCCTAAACGAGTCATGAAGGGTATAACGAACATACCTTGTCTCCACATTGGATCAAGAACAGGGTCAGAGGGATCAAAAACCGCTAATTCGTATAGAGCCATCGAACCGGCCCAACCAGAAACTAGAGCTGTATGCATTATATGGACAGAAAGCAATCGACCGGGATCATTCAATACGACAGTATGAACACGATACCAAGGCAAACCCATGGAAATACCCCTTTATCAAAGATAAATAGACACTATGTCACCTTATTTTATCGCATTGGAAAGGACTATACTATGTACCTAACCTTTTCAGCGGATTCTGTATGAGAAAGAGTTAATATTTATTCCGTTCCATTGAAAATAACGGAACAATTCTGTTCATAAGAACAAAGAGAAGCAGATCTATTCTATACCCGATAAGTACCAATACGCAATGGGAGAATTGGTCCCATTTTGTGGGAACGAATGCATAGATACTTGTTTATCATTCGAACGATCGATTGCTCCGTTCGTTAAAATTTTTCTTTATTCATTCTATCTTACTCTATAAACCTTCCAATCAATCTATCTAGAAAATAAAATAAAGAGAAAAAAGGATGAAGACAATAAACCCATTGTTACGTTTCCATATTAAAGTGAAGTATAGTACTTAATTTTTTTTTCTTTAATTTAATGCCCATTGGTGTTCCAAAAGTACCTTTTCGGAGTCCTGGAGAGGAAGATGCAGTTTGGGTTGACGTATAGTGCGACTTGTCAGACATATTGGGTCATATGGGATTTACCCGTTCTCTCCCCCGATCGAGATATCCTCTGTTTCGCCCAAGAAATATTGTATTGAGATTGAGTGAACCATCAATCATTTGGAGCGTGAAGTACAATTAGATCAATTTATATTGGGGATCAATATTATCAATTAGAAGAATTTATGGTTGACTTGGACTGATAAAATAAAGTCTCCAGGCTCCGCTCAGAAAATACCAAATTGGTAACAAATTGATAATATATGTACGATTACCACTTATATCATAAACGATTCTTATACTTACTATAGGAGCGATCTCAAACTACCAACCAATAGAGTAGTATGATGAATACATCGAATAGTTTGGAGAAGACATGAAACAAATTGAAAAAGAAGTCGTAACAAAAAAAAGTGGTACTGAGATCATTTGCCCTATATGTACAAATAGAATTCGGGCAGATCTTTTCCCGGAGTAGAACAAACATGAACCTAAAAAAATTGAAAGGGCCCATTCAGTAACAATAAAATGACATCGTGATTTGAATCTCGATGAAACAATACATCAATGAGAGGTTAGTTCAATAATTTCAGTAAATTCTTTTTTTTTATAGGTAAGGGAACAAAAACTCATCTTATGTTTTTTGAAAAATAGAAGAAGAAAACCCCCTTCATTAGAAAAACAAAACAAAAACCTGTTACAGAAAAAAAAAGAAATAGAACTGGAATCGACACATTGATTCTTTTTTTTTTAGCAATTTTTTTTTTGAACCGTATGCATCCAAAGGTGCACGTACGGTTCATAAGGGAACCAATTTTGTCCTAATCAACCGACTTTATCGAGAAAGATTACTTTTTTTAGGACAAGAAGTTGATAGCGAGATCTCGAATCAACTTGTTGGTCTCATGGTATATCTCAGTATAGAAGATGATACTAGGGATCTTTATTTATTTATAAACTCTCCCGGCGGATGGGTAATACCAGGAATAGCCATTTATGATACTATGCAATTTGTGCCACCCGATGTGCATACAATATGCATGGGATTAGCCGCTTCAATGGGATCTTTCATTCTGGTCGGAGGAGAAATTACCAAACGTCTAGCATTCCCTCACGCTTGGCGCCAATGAGTTTTTTTATTTAAAAAAAAAAAGGAAGACTATGCCTTCCCATATTGAATATGAATAATAAGTAATAATAGCATGGCACTTCAAGTTCGATATGAGCAAACCATTATTGTTTTTTTCATAACATGAGATTTTATGTCGAGATAGTAGTATGAAACAGAGGTCATTTCGGATTTGATCTTATGTGTCGGGGGTACATTTCAGCGTCACAAACCATTCTTTTCCACACCAGAATTTTCTTTCTGATATTTATGTTATGAAAGAAAAAGTACAAAAATTAAAAAAAAAAAAGATCATTTTTTTCCTTATTTGATCGTATCAGAAAGGAACTTTGGGATTGCTAAATCACAGACAAAATAAATATATAAAGCAACAGAACCATCATAGTATTTTTTTTACTCCTACGAAAGGAAGGGTGGTAAATGGATCATTCAACGATCTGGATCGGATGGATTCTATTTCTTTCTTCAATAGAATAGAAGAGAAGAAAAAGAAAAAGTAAATTCCATTGTAGAGCCGTATGCACAAAAGATGCCTGTATGGTTGTACAATTCTATTTTTTTTCTTATATTTTTTTTATCCCTTACTTTAGCCCAATCGTGCAAGATAGAAGAACCGTTCATGATGTTATATCAATATCATCAGGGTTATGATTCACCAACCTGCTAGTTCTTTTTATGAAGCACAAGCAGGCGAATTTATCCTGGAAGCGGAAGAACTACTGAAACTTCGCGAAACCCTCACAAAGGTTTATGTACAAAGAACGGGTAATCCTTTATGGGTTGTATCCGAAGACATGGAAAGAGATGTTTTTATGTCAGCAACAGAAGCCCAAGTTCATGGCATTGTTGATCTTGTAGCGGTCGAAAATGAAAATACTAGGGATTTCATGTAAATCCATTTCAAACCATAATTCGAATTTTCTGCGATTTGATATTGAATAGAAAAAAAAAATTCATGATCATCAATCATCAGGTTAAGATCGATCTAAACCAACCCATTCCATTCTAGAATTCTATATATACATACGACATGCCAACTATTAAACAACTTATTAGAAACACAAGACAGCCAATAAGAAATGTCACGAAATCCCCCGCTCTTAGAGGATGTCCTCAGCGTCGAGGAACATGCACTAGGGTGTATGTGCGACTCGTTCAGATCATGAGTTCGAACAAATGAGACAATTTTACAGTATCAATGACCAGTACCAATGAATAGGATAGATAGAGAAGATCTATCATATACCTATATTGTGTTTGGAATTTATGGTTTACATTGGTGCAAATCCAATCACCTAGATTTGAGATGAAAAGCAATTCCCCATTGGGGGCAAATGGTTATCCATTAAGCGGAGGAAATGGTATTATAAGAAGCAAAAAGGTTATACTCCTATTCTTGAAAGAACGGACTAAGAGGGTCAGCTACCTAGCCAACTTTCATAATTAAATGCCGTCACTGTATGGATAACTCTTATTGTGAAAAGAACTATTACTGTATAATTGATGGGTAGAGCCAAAGAGTGTGAACTATACAAGTTAACAATAACATTTGATAAAATGAAAGAAGAGGCTCCGGTGTATAGAGAGGACCTCACCGTTTAAAAAAAAAAGTAACCATAGAAACGATGGAACCCACTATTTTTTTTATTTGGTATCGTTAGAATTTCTTATTTCCAGGTGAAATGCCTGGAAGGAATAAAAAATCGTGGTTGGGGAAAGTCATAGTAGCAAAAGCCATTGGAATTTATATTTTATATATCGGAATAATCCGTTTTGTTATTAATTGACGGGGGGTAAAGGATGACTGAAAGAAGAGAAATCAATTAGTTATTCATTAAGGTTTAATTTGATTCAATGACCAGAGTTAGACGAGGATATACAGCTCGGAAACGTCGAACAAAATTTGCATCAACCTTTATTGGGGCTCATTCAAGACTTACTCGAACGACTACTCAACAGAAAATGAGAGCTTTGGTTTCCTCTCATCGAGATAGAGGCAGGCAAAAGAGGGATTTTCGTAGTTTGTGGATCACTCGAATAAATGCAGTAATTCGTGAGAATAAGATATTCTATAATTATAGTAGATTAATACCAAATCTGTACAAGAAGCAATTGCTTCTTAATCGTAAAATACTTGCGCAAATATCTATATCAAATAAGAATTGTCTTTACATGATTTCCAATAAGATTATCAAATAAAGGATATGATATTATAAAATATAATACAGAAATGATTGAAATTGAAACAGAATTCCCCGGAAAATGAACTCCGGGAAGATAGAATAAAAAAAATTAAGTAAGATAAGTAGTAGGAATGAACGAACATGTTTCAATAAAAAAAAAGATTTCTTCTTCCCCCATTTGTTATTTCTTATAACACAAGAAAAAAATCGGGATTCTAGGCCTTTTGAACAAAACATCAATCTGAGCTTGAGTTCCGATTGGAGTTTTGAGTCAATTGAGGAGTATGTTTACTTATTTCTGGTTCTAGGACCAGTAGTTCTGGGGATCGACTCGCCTCTCTCAAATTGTTTCTCATTATTAAGAAAAGGTAACAAAGATAAAATACGAGCTTGTTTTATAGCAATAGTAATTAATCGTTGTTGTTTCAAGGTCAATTTATTCACCCGTCTAGATAATATTTTTCCTTGTTCACTAATAAATCGACTAATTAAACTCATGTTTCTATAATCGATTCGATCCCCCGATCCAATTGGGGACAAACGCCTACGAAAGGCTCGCTTGTATTTACGAAAAGGTTGCTTGGATTTATCCATGGTTTATTCCTTATCTCTAAAATTCTATTTCTTTATTCATTTCAGATCTGACCGAAATAGGCTTTGATTCGCATCGTTTATATTATACATATCATATATAATACACATCATATGTATAGTATATATATATAAATATGAAAATGAAATCGGGTTTGATTTGTATTGTATATATTATGTATATTATATATGTTATATTATATGTGTTAGATTTATTNGTATATATTATGTATATTATATATGTTATATTATATGTGTTAAGTTAAATATGTTAACTTAAATATGTTAAGTTCTTCCTCTTCCTGTTCCTTGGAAAGATCGCGCACACGTTCCGTTCCATCTATTTCTTTATTTCCCCATGAATCGTATGCTTGTGACAATAGTGACAAAATTTTCTCAATTCTAATCGACTGGATGTATTGTGTCGATTCTTTTGAGTAATATATCTAGAAATACCCGGCTTTTCTTTATTGACACCATTTCGGACACAACTGGTACATTCCAAAATAACTCTGACTCTGACATCTTTACCCTTGGCCATGAACCCCCTTTTGATTTGGATCGACTTAACTTCTTCTATTTTCGACCCGAACTGAAGAAGAATAAAAGAACAAAAAAATAAATAAGAAAATCAATAGAAGTTACTAACTTGAAATTAAATTTTCATTTCTAAAGCTAAAGATTTCGTTGTGTTGTATGTGTTGTAATTATATAATTACAATTAATATTAATAGAGTAATAGTAATAATTAATAATAAAGTAATAATTAAGTAATACAATTTCTTTCTAACTATCAATTATTCCTATCTTAAATCCCAATATTTCATTTAAGTATCTTCTTTCTATGCTATGATTTCGTGGATCCTGCCCTAGATCTGGATACACATTTCCGTTTCTGTTCCCCAAAATTCGATCTTAGATTCACCAGATTTTTGTCGAGGTTCAATACAATACACTTTTTCTTTTTCTTTCCTTCCTATCCTCCTATCCTAAAGAACTGAAAAAAAAAGGAAGGGGCGAAATTTTAGTCACGTCACGTAGAATTGTATCCCTAATTTTCTTCATTTCTTCGCATATTAATAACTAGAATTAAAAAAAAGGGAATGACAAGGCATCTGGGAATAAACGATTAATTTCTATCAATAGACCTGCTAAAGACCCAAACCATAGAGTAGTTAGCACAGGTGCCACGGAAAGATATGTTTTTATATCTCGCATTGAAAATCCTCCTTCTTTATTGTAATACATATATGTATGGTCAGATGTTGTAGTTCAAGATCATTTGTATTTTTTTTACTTTACGCGGAATTCCTAACTAAAATAGATATGTACAATGAACCAATAGATGAGATTTTCCTGTCCCTAAAAAAGAAAAAGATGACCCCTTCTTCCTGAGCATTTCCGATAAATTTTTATTATTTTTTTTTATACGTTAGGTTTCAGATGTATAAAATTCTTTTATTATATGAAACCAAAGAAATGACAAGAAAATTGTATATAGATAGAGGGGAAAATAACAATGTGGAAAACAAGACAGGGATTTTGTACAATGACACTGTACAAGAACTATAAAAAGGGATGTAGCGCAGCTTGGTAGCGCGTTTGTTTTGGGTACAAAATGTCACGGGTTCAAATCCTGTCATCCCTACCTATTACTTCTCTTATGGGCAGTAACGAGGGATTAATTAAGATCGATTGAAATTGGACATAATCTTTCATTTTTGCATGCTATACGTATGCAAGATATGTTTGGGGGTAAAAAAACCTTTTCTTTACACTACAGTCGTATCTCCTGTAATAAGAAAGCGCTCTTAGTTCAGTTCGGTAGAACGCGGGTCTCCAAAACCCGATGTCGTAGGTTCAAATCCTGCAGAGCGTGATTCCGTTTATGTTATGTCGAATCACAATAAAAAAACTTAACAAAAAAAAGTTTAATTGAAACTTGAATTTGACCTCCCGCAGGGAGGAGGTCAATCAAAAAAAATAAATGTTACTCAATCAAAGGTCCAACTGATCACCACGTCTGTATTGTAAATATGCAGTTACGAATAATCCCGCCAAAGTAATAGGAATTAGACCTAAGACGATTCCAAATAGAAAAACTTCAATCATTTCGGTTTTTTGAGGGGATAAAAAGATGGGTAAGATCTATCCCTAAATATTAATCTGAATTATCCGTGAATCTCAATAACCAAGAATTGGCAATTGATGTGGAAAGGAACCATGGAACACCTGGAATCTCAGAGAAATATTCATTTTTATGAATTGTTCATTCAATTCATTTCAAATAAGTCGTATCTTATTCAAACCAATCAATAGAGCTGGGGTTATAATTAAAGCAGCCAGTAGAAAACCGAAATAACTAGTTATAGTAGGCATGAAAGAGCTAAATTAGATATGTTCTTTTGTTACATATGTTGATAAAACACTTACCTAAGTTTCAATTTTCCCAGATACA